AATATTTAGATTTAGAAAAAAAAGGAAATAAGCGGGTAGCGGGAATCGAACCCGCATCGTTAGCTTGGAAGGCTAAGGGTTATAGTCGACGTCGATTCAGCGCTTTGAACGTCTCTAATTCAAAACCGAACATGAAACTTTGGTTTCATTCGGCTCCTTTATGGAAGATGAGTAAATTCCTAGATCTAAGATGTGAACAAAATGAACAAAATTATACCCATAACACCTATGTCAGCTTTTTGTCTGAATACAAACAAAATGAGTCGCTTTCTAGATGATCCTTCTAGAAGAAGGTGATTATACCAATCTTTCTAGTTACTTCGTTCTCTATTTCTATTTGAGAGGATCTTAAGGAAAAGGATTTTGTTTCCACCGAGCTAAAACAATACACTGATGTCTCTAGTAAACTAAAGATATCGTTGAATAGCTATTTTGCTTCCATTTTTTTTAGAATTCTAAAAAAAAAAGTGGAAGATTTAGTTACGATTAGAAATTTACTTTCTATCTTCAGCCCTGGATCCTTTACTCATACTTATTCAATTGGAAGTCTTGGTCCAATTCAAAAATTATGTTTCGCAATTTTATAATCCAACTTTTTCAATTTATAATTTAATTGACTCATGGATACAAATTACGATAATGCGTATTTTTTTCTCGAATTTCGCATTGAGAGGTAAAGGATTAAATCCTTTTAAGAAATAAAGTTTTTAATCGGAATATGAATAAAACCGAAAGACCCTTTAACTATTAAAGGGTTAATCGAACGAATCACACTTTTACCACTAAACTATACCCGCTACAATATGATTATTGTATACAAAAAGGTCTTTTGTCGAACAAGATAATTGAGTTAAAGATAGAACCATCAAAGAATCATCAAAATGAGAGTGTTGAACTTTTTCGTGGGGAAATCAAAATTGAATAGTTAATGAGATTCCGAAAAGAGGTTTCATTTACATTAAATGTTTTCTCTTTTGCTGAAGAAGATAGATACGGATCAAAAAAAAAACACTAAAATCATAACAGAAAAATGCATTGTGGACGAATCAAATAGTTTCTGTTTTAGTTCGGAAAATAAAATAGAACAAGAAAAAGAATGTAAATAGTCTTTCTTCTTTATTCTTGTTGCTTGAATGCTTGAATATAAAATATTCAATTGAATATAATAATATAAATTGAAAATATTAATATTATTAAATTAATTACTAGATAATAGAATAAAAAAACAATTTTTGTTTTCAAATCAGATATTTAGATAAATGATTATTTATCTAGAATTCGTTCGAACAAAAAAAGCCCGACCTGGACAATACCTAGGCGGGCCATCAGAATAAGAACTAAGAAGGACTTTTCGACCAAAATAAACAAAAAAAAGCGGTCTTCCTTTTCATTTTTTTTCGTTCAATTGTTGGCGCGCCCCTCTTTTAGATAACGGAAATGCGTGATTTGTGGATCTCTCTCTATATCTATCTATTTATATATATAATAGAATAGAGAAAGAAGAGAGAGAAAGAAAGACTCCTTACATTATGTCTAATGTAGAAATTATCTTTTGCAAATGGGAGAGATGGCTGAGTGGACTAAAGCGTCGGATTGCTAATCCGTTGTACGAGTTATTCGTACCGAGGGTTCGAATCCCTCTCTTTCCGTTTCCGTTGATGCCTTGATTTATTTATTTTTTCAATTTTTGAAAATCTTATTTAAACGCGTGGAATAGAAAAAATTCTAAGAAAAAATTGAAACTTAACCAAGGAAATCCTTTGGATTTTATTCTTCACGGCCAGGATTACGCCCCGGATCATTAGATAGGAATCCAAAGATAAAGAGAGAAACAAAAAATATCACTACGGTATAAACGAAGAGTTTCAGAGTAAGCATTACACAATCTCCAAGATTATTTTTTGGAAAAAAAAGAGAATAGATCTTCCGTTTTTCTACCACATACCCTAGCCTATTGTTTTTCATTAACAAAAATTTTTGTTTCTACCCAAATTCGATATTGTGGGAGACCCTAATCTAATAGGGTCTTTCACAGGAAAAAGGGTCAAAAATGAGGAAATGGGGGTAAACCGGACTTATGGCGACTGTCCAAGAATTTCAGTGTGCAAATCGAGGATTCAGACTCTAAAACTTATTTGATTTTATCAATTGTTAGATTTTTTCTCGAAGAACTCGTGCATTTTCTAGGATATTCTTATTCTTATTAAGGATCTTATCGAAAACTTACAGCAGCTTGCCAAACAAAAGCTAAGAGAAAAAAAAACAGAGGTATGACTGGCATAACATCTACGATTGGATTCAAAAAAGCATAGGCTTCGGGCAATTTGCCGAAGAAAAAACTACTCGAATAAAGGGCAGAATTAATACAGATCAAACTAAGGATATTAAGCATAACAGACATTTTGTTCTTCGAGATAATTGCATTTTGATTGAATTTTTGATATAAGGAAAAAGGAAGAAAGTAAGTAAGGGAAACAAAAAATCCTTCTTTTCCTTTGAACCGACCCAATCAAAAATCCTCCAATTCTCAAAGGAGAATAGAAGAAATCATACTTTCATACAATATCTTAATTGAATTCTATGTAATGATCAATAAATTAAGTTGAATTCTATATCTATATGTATCAAAATCCCAGTACCAACCTATTCTATAGATATCTAGATCTTTGGACTGGAGTTGACAAACAACCAATAACAATATTATTGTTTTTTGGTGTAGATTAGAAATTGAAATGGGGCGTGGCCAAGTGGTAAGGCATCGGGTTTTGGTCCCGCTATTCGGAGGTTCGAATCCTTCCGTCCCAGCGCATATCCATTTTTTTAGGCTACACCTTTGCCATAGCAAAGAAGCAGGAGAGTGAATAGGAGTTAATCCATAGAAATATCTGTTTCTGTTTGAATCTCATTAACAAATGATCAAGTTATATATAATATATAAATATGATATGATACGGGACAAATGTTTTTTCTTTGAATCTCATTTTATTTAGGTATTTCGGCTTTGGCTCTAATGAAAAATCGGAAATATATATAACGGTTGAGGCAGAGATTATTTATCCCATCCCTCCTTTTGATTATTATGAATATGACAAGAGTCGATTTTTGAAATGAAAGATTACCCAACTCTATGTTAAACAAAATCCATGTCAAATAATATATATATATATATTCATATAAAATGAGGAAATGTTTAGCTTATATGGTATGTATTGTTCTATTTCAATGACATAAATTTTTTGGTTTTTGTGAAAAAGGTTTGTAATCCTTAAATTATATAAATTCTATATTATAGAATATCTATAATAATGACAACTGTTCAGTCTATTTGATACATACGAAAATCCTTCCCTATTTTTTCTATTTTTAGTTTCGTAATCAGACGAAAAGAATAAAGATTCAAATCTTAACTTACATCATTTTTTTATACATCTCATGAAAAAAAATAGGATTTTTTTCTTTGATCGACTAATTTATCTATTTTCAAATAAATGTAAATCAGTGATCAGTTAATTCAAAAAGAAAGACTTCTAAATAATATAATGATGTCTAAATAAGACACTTTTTAAAATTTGATTGAATTAGAAATATTTTTAATGATTCCTTGGTAAGTAGAATCTTTGAAAAAGTAAGAAATACTTCAATCTATTCTATATGAGTCACTTGAAGATAGAGATTTTCGAAGTTATTTGTGTATATATTTCTAGTTCTGTCTATTATCTATATCTATAATATTATTTATGTATGTTCAAAATGCTGTCTTGCTAAGAAGACTTTTTCAGAAAAATGCACATATCATATATTCATATATAGAAGAAAAAGTCTAGATTACGATGTCTACGGACAGCTGAACCAATGACTATTCATGATTCCATAATTGAATCAATTCCATACCGGTTCCAAATTAGAGGAATGTTATGGTAAAACTTCGTTTGAAACGATGTGGTAGAAAGCAACGTGCGACTTGAAGGACACGATCCGTTGTGGATTTTTTCATCCACCATTTTCAATTTGTCTAGGAATGAGGGTGCTCTTGGCTCGACATTGTTTGTTCTGTTACACTTGAACCCTTCATTTTTTGTTGGGTTGTAAATAAAATAGTCCACGATGAAGCTCGAGTAGAAAGGATTAATTCCTTTCTCAGGGGCAAGGATCTAGGGTTAATGTCAATCAATTGGAACAACTTCGTAAATGTATCTTCCAAAAGATAGAAATCGAAAGAATTGAACTCGAACAAGTTTCCAATTCAAAAAAAAAACTTCTTGGAATTGATCAAACTTTGTCGATTCAAAGTGTATCACGCGGGAATCAACTGTCCATAGGATTCTTTGATCGAAAGAAATCAAAACAAAAAGGGTTTGTTGCTGCCATTTTGAAAGGATTAAGAAACACCGAAGTAATGTCTAAACCCAAGGATTAAAAATAAAGATAAAGGATCTAAAAACAAGGAAACACCATTTTAATTGTCTCGATAGTCTTAATATAATAACTGGATTAGACTAAAGAATCTAAACAAATGAAATTTTAAACGAGACAAACAAAAAGGGGTAAAGACTACTCAATAAATGACATTGATTAAAGATTTTTCGTTTGAGCTATTTGAAAGTTATCTAACTTGAGTTATGAGTACGAATGGTTTCTTTTTGATTTTCAAGAAGAAAAAAGACTAGAATCATAGTCTAATTGATTTTATAAGAGAATTTGTCATTTAATTTAATAGAATTACATACATAGACAAAACTTCGAATCAAATCATTTTTTCTCGAGCCGTACGAGGAGAAAACTTCCTATACGGTTCTAGGGGGGGTATTGTTCATCTATATCTATCCCAATGAGCCGTCTATCGAATCGTTGCAATTGATGTTCGATCCCGAAGAGAAGGAAAAGATCTTAGAAAAGTGGGCTTTTATGATCCAATGAAGAATCAAACTTATTTAAATGTTCCTCTTATTCTATATTTCCTTGAAAAAGGTGCTCAACCTACAGGAACTGTTCAGAATCTTTTAAAGAAAGCGGAAGTTTTTAAGGAACTTTCGTCTAATCAACTGAAATTCAATTAAATAAATACCTAAGGGGGGATCAAAAAACAAGTTAGAGAAAAATTATACAAAGTTATATACAAATGGATCCCCCCCCCCTTTTTTTGGCTGTATTCGTATTTCACTTTGCTTATTCCACTTAGATTGATGAAAGATAAATATGTTATTGATTATGGACTAAAAAATCCGATATTTTTATGAATTCTTCTTATTTTTCCATTTCTACTTTTTCTATCTATGTAAATGTAAATTAGATATGTAGTATCAATCGAAGATAATTTTGAATATTATTGCATTTTGAAATTGAAAGAGTTGAAAAAAAAATATTTCAATGCAATTTCTTTTCTCCACTGTATTCTTTTCTCAATATTTATATTGACAACAGTGCATCGAACAAATATAATTTATAATTCATCGTGATTAAGTGAATCGGATCTATTTATTTCCGCGCCAAAGGTTTTTTTTTAACTTATTCAAAATCAAATGATGCTTTCTTTTTTCTTTGATACAAGAGGTTTTTTGATTAAAAAATAAGGTAGATAAGATAACATAAGAGGGGCTCTATCAATTTTTATAATTCTTTATAGTTTTTTCTTTTATCTGAGAATTTTTTGTATTTTGATTTTTATGTTTCGAATCCATTAGGAAATCCATTTTTTGGATTTGTTAGCTCAAGGGTTGGATTAGTTCCTACAATCTCCTTTCTCTTTGTCGTTAGTTAAATAGATTTTTTTCGGGGTTGCTAACTCAACGGTAGAGTACTCGGCTTTTAAGTGCGGCTAGAATCTTTTACACATTTGGATGAAGTGAGAAATTCGTCCATACCATTGGTAAAGTTTGGAAGACCACGACTGATCCTGAAACGGAATAAATGGAAAAAATAGCATGTCGTATCAATGGAGAGTTCTGAGGATATTTCATTCTTATCGGATCGGCAGAAAACCTTGTTCGAATTTGAATTCTTGGAACGGAACAAAATAAAGTTGGGTCGAATGAATAAATGGATAGGGGCCCTATGGCTTCAATTAATTATCAGAAAGAAAAAGCAACCAGCTTCTGTTCTTAATTTGAATAATTTCCCGATCTAATTAGACGTTAAAAATAGATTAGTGCCTGATACGGGAAGGATGTTTCCCCCCACGAGTGGATTCTATATTTTTTTAATGAATCCTAATTATTGGCATTCTCTATTATGGAATGAAAATGTGTGTGTAAAAGAAGTAGTATATTGATAAAGAAAGTTTTTTCCGAAATCAAAAGAGCGATTGGGTTTAAAAAATAAAAGATTTCTAACCATCTTGTTATCCTATAAATATAAACATGGATGAATTAAATCAAATGAATGGAAAAAGGGAGGGTAGAGAATCTGTTGATAAGTTTACTTGCCTCCGAGGTATCTATTCTTACTAGAATACCTTGTTTTGACTGTATCGCACTATGTATCATTTGATAACCCCCCAAATCTTCTACCTTTGTTTCAAATCGAATTTCAAATGGAGGAAATCCAAAGATATTTACAGCTAGAGAGATCTGAACAACACGACTTCCTATATCCACTTTTCTTTCAGGAGTATATTTATGCATTTGCTCATGATCGTGGTTGTAGTAGATCAAGTTTGTCGGAAGATCCGGGTTATGAGAATAAATCCAGTTTACTGATTGTGAAGCGGTTAATTACTCGAATGTATCAACAGAATTTTTTGGTTATTTCTCCTAATGATTCTAACCAAAATCTGTTTTTGGCGCGCAACAAGAATTTGTATTCTCAAATCATATCAGAGGTGTTTGCTTTTATTGTGGAAATTCCATTTAATTTAAGATTAATATCTTGTCTAGAAGGGAAAAAGAAAAAGATAGTAAAATCTCAGAATTTACGATCAATTCATTCAATATTTCCCTTTTTAGAGGACAATTTTCCACATTTAAATTTTGTATTAGATATACTAATACCCCACCTTGTTCATGTGGAAATTTTGGTTCAAACTCTTCGCTATTGGGTAAAAGATGCTTCCTCTTTGCATTTATTACGATTCTTTCTCAATGAGTATTGTAATTGGAATAGTCTTATTACGCCAAAGAAAGTAAGTTCCTCTTTTTCAAAAAGAAATCAAAGATTATTCTTATTCTTATATAATTCTCATGTATGTGAATACGAATCCATTTTCGTCTTTTTACGTAACCAATCTTATCATTTACGATCAACATCTTCTGGAGTTCTTCTTGAACGAATCCATTTCTATGGAAAAATAGAACGTCTTGTAAACGTCTTTGTTAAGGTTAAGGATTTTCAGGCGAACCTATGGTTGGTCAAGGAACCTTGCATGCATTCTATTAGGTATCAAAGAAAATACATTCTGGCTTCAAAAGGGACGTCTCTTTTCATGAATAAATGGAAATGTTACCTTGTCACCCTTTGGCAATGGCATTTTTCATTGTGGTTTCATCCAAGAAGGATTTATATAAA